AGGACCTATTTTAACAAATGAATTAATTAATTCTAAATTCTGAAAAGATGAATAAACAGACCCATATAAAAGAGACGCTATGAATATTCCGAAATAGGCTATACTGACTGAATAAATTGCATTTGTCACAAATTCATACCAATCCACAGAATAGTTCGAATTTTGATGTAAAAGGTTTATCGATGGGGTTAACCATTTCGATAATATATCCAAATCCATTCCTACTTGATCGAAAGGAATTCCTATGGACCCAACAAACAAAGTAAATAGGACCAATACAAGTAGAGAAAATAGCATAGTATTGTCCGATTCACAGGGATACATGGAAGTGTCTTTATTGTCAAAATGAGTACTAAAGGATCGCATCAGATTTCGTATATTCCCATCAATTTGATATATCTTCTTCGAAAAAAGGGAAACCTTTTTATTATTATTCATTACTGAGAAAAGTACATTTTTGTTAACTGGTTTCGGTCCTTCTTTTCCCCATATAGATATTGAAGAGAACGAGCTATTTTTAGTGCCACTGTAATTTTGAAACCGAACGTGTAAATGCCCCTCAAAAGTAAGTAAATACATCCGAAACATATAAAATGCAGTTAATCCTGCTGTGGAACAGGCTATTATCGCGAAAATCGGTGAATACAACCAACTATCATTAAGAATTTCATCTTTGGACCAAAAACAAGCAAGAGGTGGAATACCACAAAGAGAAAGTGTACCTAATAAAAAAGTAGTTTTTGTAATTGGCACATATTTGGTTAAACCACCCATAAGAACCATGTTCTGACTTTTATCTGGAGAATATCCAACAATGGGTTCCATTGAATGAATAATCGATCCGGATCCTAAAAACAATAATGCTTTCGAATAAGCATGAGTGATTAAATGGAATAAAGCAGCTCGATAAGAACCTATCCCTGGAGCTAACATAATATAACCCAATTGAGACATTGTAGAATAGGCTAAACTTCTCTTAATGTCTTTTTGAGCAAGAGCTAAAGTAGCTCCTAATAGTACCGTTATTATACCTAGCAAAGAAATTAGATTCATTATGTAAGGTATGACTGTGAAAAGGGGAAGAAGCCGAGCGACAAGAAAAATTCCCGCTGCTACCATAGTAGCAGCATGTATAAGAGCCGAAATAGGAGTGGGTCCCTCCATGGCATCAGGTAACCATACATGAAGGGGAAATTGTGCGGATTTAGCAACTGCACCAAGGAATAGTAGGGAGGCACACAGAGTAGCAAATAAAGAATTGACCCCATTATTATGGATCAAGTTATTGAAGATTTCGAACAAATCCCGAAATTCCAAACTACCTGTTATCCAATAAAAACCTAAGATTCCTAATAATAAACCAAAATCCCCTACACGATTAGTTACAAACGCTTTTTGACAAGCATTGGCTGCAATTGGTCGTGTGAACCAAAAACCTATTAATAGATACGAACACATTCCCACCAGTTCCCAAAAAATATGAATTTGTATCAAATTGGAACTAGTAACTAATCCCAACATAGAAGTATTGGAAAAACTCATATAAGCAAAAAATCTCAAATATCCTTGATCATGAGACATATAATTGTCACTATAAATAAGAACCATGATTCCAACAGTAGTGATTAGTATTGACATAATAGAAGTAAGTGGGTCGATCAAGTGGCCGAACTCTAAAGAAAAATCATTATTGATGGTCCAAGAACATAGAAATTGATAAATAGAACTGCCATTGATTTGCTGAATAGACAGATCGGCCGAAAAAACCATAACTATACTTAGCAATGAAACACTAGGAAAAGCCCACATACGACGAAGATTTTTTGTTGCAGTCGGAACAAGCAGAAGTCCCCATCCTATTGACATAGTAACTGGAAGTGGAACGAAAGGTATGATCCATGCATATTGATATGTATGTTCCATAAGAAAATAAAACTTTTTTTATTCTTATTAATTGTTTCCGATTCACCAGCTCTTCTCTCTTTCGGAAGTCAAATAAATAAATAAAAATCAAGATAGAAAAGAACTCAAATATGATTTTTAATTCTTAATTATTCCGATTCTTTCCCAAATATCGTATTGAATAAAAAGAAATTTAAATCAAGAAGTTACAATTGTTCAAATGACCAAGTCACTGGTTAAAACTGACCATTTAGTTATTAACTAAGATATTTATTAAGATTAAAGAAAGAATATGAGATTTTCAATCATTCCACTATTACGGCGATTGATATCCATATAGTAAATAGTAAGGAAAAGGAATGACACCAAAAAAAGGTAAAAGTACTCTATTGGGATATGGATCATAGAATCCGCCAATAACTCGACCCAATAAAATACTAATTATTTTAGTTAGTTTATTCGGAGTCATTAATTAATTCATTGTAGAACTGATTGATTGGCTTCTATTCCAATAAAACAAACTTATGTTTATAGGAAATCCTATGATACTCGTCACTTCGCATAGAACTGAAATAAGAGATTACTAAAATTACCTTTATCAAGTAATGTATGGTTTAACAGATTAACTACCAATCTCATTTTCATTTAAATTATGAGTACTCTATCCTCGAGCTTGATCAATTAATAGAAAAATTTAAAATTATTATTTTCTTAAATTAGGTAAGGATTCTTAAGCTTTTCGATTTATTCAATGTAAGACGACGAGATATAAATAGACTGAGATTGAGATATGAATTGGAACCCTTTTTGATTCTTATCAACAACAACCGGTTCGATTTCTATGGTAGCGGACCTCATAGACATAGATCGGAATGAAGATAGGAAGGTACAAATTAGTACGAATTCTTCTTTTTTCGGGCATTGTATGTAATAGAGATGTGGAACAAAAAAAATTCCTTTGAAAATAACATCGTTTTTCTTTATTTCTATTTCTTTTTTTTATCCCTAGTGTACTCTATGTGATGCGCACGTATCTATATTTTTGTATGTTATGAAGGAAGTATCCGCTATGGAATAAATATAGATAATGAATAGCAAGAACGATCCATTTTGAACAATACATGTCTTTCACATCCAACTATAAAAGTAACTTCTTTATTTTCAAATGGCGGTTCCAAAGAAACGTACTTCTATCTCAAAAAAGCGTATTCGTAGAAATATTTGGAAGAAAAAGGGATATTGGGCGGCGGTAAAAGCTTTATCTTTAGCTAAATCTATTTCTACCGGGCATTCAAAAAGTTTTTTTGTGCGACAAACAAGTAATAAAGCCTTGGAAGAATCTGAATCGACATGACTCGATGAATTGGATGATTTATAAGATGAATAATTCACATTAACTAATGTTTTGAACTCATCTATATGAGATAGAACTGAACCGGCTGTTGTGGTATGTAGAATAATTTTTATTCTGTCTATTGGGTTCTAAGAACGGTACTATTTCTTTTTTGTTGTTGTTTTTCAAACAACAAAAAAGAAATAGTTAAACACAAAATACAAGGTTTCACTTTTCATTATAGTAGATTTTGATAATTCGCGAGATGGGGGTTGTTATTTCCCCCCCCCCCAAAAAAAAAGATTTTTTTAGGAAGAAGTTTATTCGATTATGTATCTCCAATAGTTATACATCATTAAGATTTTTGGAAGATCTGAAACAAGTATGAACGACAGTAGTAAAAATGAATGGATCCTTGAAACTAATTGATTGAAATATATATTTTAAGACTTTGCTTTGTAACTCTCCGAATCACTACATAGATTCCCTCTTGTTTCGACCCAATCAATAAAAACTCCCCGTATCCCCTTTAGGTCGATATTTATGTACGAAGAATAAGTCAATCTTCCTTAATCCAAAATAGATCCTATGTTTGGACCGTAGGATCGATCAATCTATTTTATATAGAATATACTTTATTTATAAGTAAAGTACATAGCGTAGAATTCCAATAGAGATTTAAACTCTTTTGTTTTATGTGCAGCCCAATACCTAATTGGTTCGGTAAATCCTCACACGAATTATGTATACAATGAGGATCCCAACCATTAATACAGTCTTGATACCAAACTATCTAACTATTTATAGAAATCCCTTGGATGTAGTTATCCAATTGTGATACATAAAAAATCCTATTTATTTTCTTTTGTTCAGTGAAAAATGAATCTTTTTCATTTCCGATCCATGAAATCAGATAAATGAGAAATGAATCATCAAAAAATGATATAAAAAGGGGACAATTCTTAGTTCTAGACCTCAACTGAGGACATAACCATCTAGTTCCAACTGTTCCAGAAGAACTTATACTACGTGAAAGCCTGTTGTTAAAAATGACACCATACCGGGATACTAAGGATTATTGAAGTTCAAATATTCATTTGAACGAGTCTTTATTCGTCGATTCTAACGTTTCCTAAAATATATTGCATTGAATCTTTCAATCTCGACGATTGAACATCATATGGGCTATTATTATTTCGATCAAGCCGCCATGGTGAAATCGGTAGACACGCTGCTCTTAGGAAGCAGTGCTAGAGCATCTCGGTTCGAGTCCGAGTGGCGGCATCCTCTAAAAAGGACACATTAGATCCTATAATGAATTTAATTCGGAATTTACATTCCGTAATTGAGGGACTCCTCTTTTTTTTAATGATTTTTTTTATGATATTTGCGACTTTAGAACATATATTCACTCACATCTCTTTTTCGATCATTTCAATTGTCATTACGATTTATTTGGTGACTTTATTAGTCCATGAAATCGTAGGACTATGTGATCCGTCAGAAAAAGGCATGATAGCCACTTTTTTCTGTATAACAGGATTATTAGTTACTCGTTGGATTTATTCGAGACATTTCCCGTTAAGTGATTTATATGAATCATTAATGTTCCTTTCATGGAGTTTCTCCATTATTCATATGGTTCCTAAAATAGGGAACCATAAAAATGATTTAAGCGCAATAACCGCGCCAAGCGCTATTTTTACCCAAGGCTTTGCCACTTCGGGTCTTTCAACTGAAATGCATCAATCCGCAATATTAGTGC